GAAAGGCTCCAGAAGATGTTGATCGTAAATAACAGGATTGTTTATGAAAAAAAACTAATAAAAATTCACATTCAGATACATAAGAATTGTACAAGAACCAAAATAGTCTTTTATTTTCTTTTGAAAAAACATAAATAGTTTTATTACTCTGAATAGTTTTATTCAGATTCTGATATTTATGTAGAAAGAATCGCAATAAATGTAAAGAGGGAACATCTTGAATCCAGCATTGAAGGATTTGAACCAAAATTTCAAAATGGATAGGATGGGGTATTAGTATATCTGAAACATTATTTAAATGAGATAATTTGTCCTCTAAAAAAGGAAATATTGAATGAATAGATCCTAAATTCTGAGATTTTGGTATTTCTTTTTCTTCGGAGGAAGATACTAATCGTAGCGAGAATGGAATTTCCACAATGACTGAAAAACCCTTTGATACCATTTGAGAATAAAAAAAATGAGAATAAAAATAATTGGTGTGTCCACCGAATCTATTTTGATTAGAATCATTAACCAAATAAATCAAAAAATTCTGTTGATACATTCGAATAATTAAACGTTTTACAAGTACTAAACTCAATTTATTGTCATAACCAATAAATTCGATAGGTTCGTAAAAAATCGAACCATTTAAACTATCATCATGAGCAAGTGTGTAAATATACTCCTGCAAGAGAAGCGGATATAGGAAGTGTTGTTGCGGAGATCTATCTTTTTTTAAATACCCTTGTAATTCTTCCATTTACATTTTTCTACTTGAAACAGAGACACAAGACAGGAGGCATTTCTTGGGTTATCAAATGATACATAGTGCAATATGGTCCGAACAGGGTATATAATTACAGTATATATAGTTAAGAAATTAAAGATAGACCCCGGAGACCTAGAATCCAATCAACAGGATCCTTTTCCTCTCCTTTTCTATACAATAGGTTTTATCCTTTGTTAAAATTACAAGAGGGTAAAAAATCCTTTATTTTTGCAACCCGATCGCTCTTTTGATTTTGGAAAAAATTATATTCTCTTTACTTTATCAGTATACTGTTTCTTCTACACATCCGTCTCCAAGAGAATAGTTAGGATTTTTTTTCATAAAAAAAATAAAAAATAATCAATGATTCACTCGCATAAAAATCTTTTTCTGCACTGGCACTAATCTATTTTTAACATACAAATTAGATCGGGTAATTATTCCAATTTTAAGAATATAAGCTCGTTGCTTTTTGTTTTACCAAAATTAAGGCTAAAAGACGATATCCATTTATTCACTAGACTCAACTGTAAATTTCTTTTGTCTCCTTCCAAAAATAAAAACAATTAATAATATATATATATAGAGTTAAGTTAAGGATAAATTAAATTAAAAGTTCTATTTTAATAAAAAAAAAAAAAAAATTATTACGACATGCTGTTTTTTCCTTCATTACCTTTTAAGATCAGTCGTGGTCTTTATATAGACTCTACCAATAGTCTGGACGAATTCGTTGCTTCATCCAAATGTGTAAAAGATCATAGTCGCACTTAAAAGCCGAGTACTCTACCGTTGAGTTAGCAACCCGGATTGTAGATACGATCAAAAAAAAAAAAAAAAATTGATCCCATCCCGCCAAAATAATAAAGATTGAACTAGCAACAAATTCAATTTAAAAGAAAGATTTTTTTAATCAATTATAAACACCAATCCACTAAAATAGGTAGGATTGGATTAAAAAATAATAAATTCTCAATAGATATATCTAATATCTATAATCAAAACTTATACCTATTTTTCTCTTGATCCATTCCATTTTTTTTTTTTTTTTTTACGTCTTGTATACCAGTAAATTCAGTAAACACATCCTTATGACTAAGGTGACTAAGGCTAAAGCGAAGGAAAAAAAATAAATATGAGGCAGGAATAAACAGATCCATTTTATTTATCTACGATCAAATTATATTTGTTCGGTACACCATTGTCAATATGATATAGAATGCTGAGAAAAAAATTCTAAATAAATCAAATTAAGGCCTTGTGTTGGATTGGCACAATATAAGTAAAAAAATAAATTTGAATGCAAAAATAAATAAAGGCAGGGTAGAGAAAAATATCGAGTTGATTCAATCAAAAGAGGTACAATAATCGAAATTGACCCTGTCTTTGTCGGTAAATTATATTCCCACAATAACAATAAAAAATAAATAATAAAATAATAAGTGAGCAAAAAAAAGAACAAACAAATTCTGGAGAAATAATTATACAAAGATAAAGATAGATGCTAGTACCCTCTCTTTTTTATTCAATTTTTTTAATTTAATTAAATTAACAGTTAACCCAATATTCCTTCTTTAAATAATTCTGTCTTCCTTAAAATATCATGAACAGTTACTGTGGGTTGAGCGCCATTTTCAAGGAAATATAGAATAGCGGGAACATTTAAATAGGTTTGATTCTTTATCGGATCGTAAAAACCTACCTTCCGAAGATCTCTTCCTTCTCTTCGGGATCGAACATCAATTGCAACGATTCGATAGATGGCTCATCGGGATAGATGTAGATAAACAATGCCCCCCCTAGAAACGTATAGGAGGTTTTATCCTCATACGGCTCGAGAAAAAATGATTCTAATTTATGTATATAACGGCAAATATATCCATAAAATACTGAATAAATAATGAATTAGACTATGATTAAAGTGGTTTTTTCTTCCTCTTTCCTTACGAAAGTTAAAAAGATATCATTCGTACTCATAACTCAAGTTGGGTAATTCTGAGGAAATCCTTAGATATTTATTGAGCCGTCTCTAACCTCTTTTGTTTGTCTCGAATCAATTTTTATTCCGCATTTTGATTCAATTGTTGAGACAATTGAAAATAGTGTTTCCTTGTTCCGGAATCCTTTATCTTTGTTTTGTGAAATCATTGGGTTTAGACATTACTTCGGTGATCCTTACTCCTTTCAAAAGGGCAGCAACATACCTTTTGTTTTTTTTCTTATTTCTTTCTATAGACTATAGAAAAAAATAAGAGAGATTGATTCCCTTGTGATACACTTTTGATCGAAATAGTTTTATGAATTCCGACAAATATTACTTATTTTCTTTTTTATTTCAAACTTGTTTGAATTTTAACCCTTTTCAATTTATATAATTTATCCATTTATATTAAAAATTTATATTATAGAGGATATATTTACAAAGTTGGTTCAACTTATTGATTTTTATTGTCACTAACCCTAGATTCTTCCCCCCGATAAATGAATCTCAATACTTTCTGCTCGAGCTTCATCATGTACTTTTTATTTAGATTAGAACCCAACACAAATTAGGTTCCTAGTAAAAAGAACAAACTATGTCGAGCCAAGAGCATCTTCATTCTTATAGAAAATGGCGGATGTAAGAATCCACAGTCAATCATGTCCTTCAAGTCGCACGTTGCTTTCTACCACATCGTTTCAAACGAAGTTTTACCATAACATTTTTATTATTTAATTTCAAACTGATATGGAATTGATTCAATATGAAATCATGAATAGTCATTGGATCAACTTATATATGTATATATTATTATATATTATGATATGGCCGGCCGTATAGTTTTTATTTTATATTATATCTATACATAAAAAAAAAATAAAATAAAGAATAAATGAGTTTAGTTTGCTTAAGATTTATTTAAATTTTCAACAGATTGTTCGGGACGATCAATCATGAAGGATCCTTTTTTTTTCTTGAACAAATAAATTAAAAACCTCAAAGAAAGGGGCTCTAATGAATTCCCAATTCCAGAATAAAATCTGTTTTTAATCAAATAAACTATTCCAATGACCCACGAAGGTTGGAAAGTTTATCGATAATATATAGATTTATTGCACTTCTTCGAATACCAAAGCAAAGATTTATATCATAAAAATTAAGTTAAAAAATAAAGATCTTTATTTCCAACTGCATTTGACACTTGATTCTGTTTGTAAGAAACCAAAAAAAATTCTTAAGAATCATTCTTAGAATTCAGAACGAAAGATTGTTCTCTTTAACAATTTTTTGTTAAATGTTGGAAACAATGTGATCCAATCTGCCCTTTATAGCAGAAAGGGTCTGGGACGGAAGGATTCGAACCTCCGAGTAACGGGACCAAAACCCGTTGCCTTACCGCTTGGCCACGCCCCATTTAAATTTCTATTCAACACTAATAAATACTAATATTATATTAATATTGGTTATTCGTCAATTCTAGTATGTAATATATTGTTGCTAGGTTTCTATACATGGAGAGATAGAATCAAAAAATTCATTGATCATTACATTGAATTCTATTAAGATATTGTATGAAAGTATAATTCTTTGTATTCTCGTTTGAGAATTGAAAGGGGTTTTTATTTGGGATAGTTCAAAGAAAAAGAAGGATTTTTTGGCCTGCCTTTTTCATTTTTACCTTATATTATAAAAATGACTCAATCAAAATTAAATTATCTAATCTACAAGAACGAAATTTTTGTTATGCTTAATATCTTTAGTTTAATCTGTATCTGTCTTAATTCTATCCCTTATTTGAGTTCGAGTAGTTTTTTCTTCGCCAAATTGCCCGAGGCTTATGCTTTTTTCAATCCACTCATCGACATTATGCCTATCATACCTCTATTCTTTTTTCTCTTAGCCTTTGTTTGGCAAGCTGCTGTAAGTTTTCGATGAAATCTTCAATATTCTCCTAAATTCATGATTTTTTGAAAAAAAAAAAAACACACACTTCATTATAGCATATGCGGTACGAAAAAAATGGGTAATCTATTCCCCTAAAAAAATGATCTTGGAGATTTTGTAATGCTTACTCTCAAACTCTTCGTTTATACAGTAGTGATATTCTTTGTTTCTCTCTTCATCTTCGGATTCTTATCTAATGATCCAGGACGCAATCCTGGACGTGAAGAATAAACATAAGACATTTTTAACTTTGCTTTTTTTAGGAATTCTTTATTCCATTAACTATTTTAATCAAGGGATCCAGTGATGAGGGATAGCGGA